GTCAATAAAAATCGATTTCAACGCCATTTTTTTTTTATTTTTTGTTAGTTTAGCCAATTTATCATAAAAGGTAAAAGGGGGTAAAGGAACTATGTGTTGATTGTCCTCTAAACTTAAATTTTCTTCTTTGGTATGTAAAAAGGGAATCAATAAATCAATCAAATTCCGGGAGGCTTCGTGAAGTGCTTCTTTAGGAGTTAAACTTCCATTTGTCCATATTTCGAGAAATAGTATCTCTTTGTTACCATTTTCATAAGAATGAATACTATGATTCGCATTTCGAACAGGCATGAATACAGGATCTATAGGATAACTTCCATCTTGAAAGGTATTTGGCGCTTTTATAAGATATCCACGATTCTTCTCTATTTGTAATCCAATAACCAACTCAATGGGTTCCGTCAAGCTAGCTATATGCTGTGTATTATCGACGATTTCTACATAAGGCGGTAAGATGATATCTTGAGCAGTTACATATCCAGGGCCCCTGACACAAATAGACGCCTCACAAGTTCCATAGAGATTACTTCTCAATACGATTTCTTTCAAATTCATTAAAATTTCATGTACTGATTCTTGAATACCCATTATGGTAGCATATTCGTGTGAGATTTTCTCAGATTTTGCGCGTGTGATACATGTTCCTTCGATTTCTCCAAGCAAAGCTCTTCGCATCGCAATGCCTATTGTGTCTGCTTGACCTTTCATAAGCGGAGACAGAATAAAGCGCCCATACAAAAGACGCTTACTGTCTGCTGCTGATTCAACACACTTCCACTGTAGTGTCCGAGTAGATACTGTTATTTTCTCTCGAACCATAATAATATTATTTGATCTGATCATTGAATCATTTATTTCTCTTGTTTCTCTTGCTCTCTTGTTTCTCTTGCTATTGAAATATCTTCAATTTTGATTTCTACACACGTCTTTTTTTCGGGGGTCTACAGCCATTATGTGGCATAGGGGTTACATCCCGTACGAAAGTTAATAGTATACCACTTCTGCGAATAGCTCGTAATGCTGCGTCTCTTCCAAGACCGGGACCTTTAATCATGACTTCTGCTCGTTGCATACCTTGATCTACTACTGCACGAATAGCATTTGCCGCTGCGGTTTGAGCAGCAAACGGCGTCCCTCTTCTTGTACCTTGGAAGCCACAAGTACCGGCAGAGGACCAAGAAACCACTCGCCCTCGTACATCTGTAACAGTCACAATGGTATTATTGAAACTTGCTTGAATATGAATAACCCCCTTTGGTATTTTACGTATACTCTTACGCGAACTAATACGTCCACGTGAACCCTTTTTCGGTATAGCTTTTGCCATATTTTATCATCTCATAAATTTGAGTCAGAGATATATGGATATATCCATTTCATGTCAAAAAAGATCCCCCTTCTTATTTGTATATTGGGTCTTTAACGAGTCTTATTATCCTTGTCTTTGTTTATGTCTTGGGTTGGAACAAATTACTATAATTCGTCCCCGACGACGGATTAGTCGACATTTTTCACAAATTTTACGAACAGAAGCTCTTATTTTCATATTTGCCACTCCTTACTTTAATTTTGAATCCTTTTCTTGGAAGAAAATAAGTTTATTGTAATTTTCGATTTTGAATCGTATTCCTGCGAAAGAAAAAGAAATAGTGAAGTTGAAAAAACCTAATCTTTCGAATCTTTGTTGCGGAGTCGATAAATTATACGACCTCTGGTTGAATCATAACGACTTACTTCAATTTTGACTCTATCTCCTGGCAATATTCGTATAAAACTACGTCGGATCTTTCCTGAAACATAACCTAGAATCATATCTTCATTATCTAAACGAACCCGGAACATGCCATTGGGAAGCGATTCAGTAATTAAACCTTCATGAATCCATTTTTGTTCTTTCATTCCAGGTCAAACCTCCTTGAAGTATCAACTAGTGGAGGAAGAACCCTATTAGACAACCCACTCCTTCTCTTTTCTTTTTCACAAAAAAGAAGTTTCCTATTCAATTCGGATATTAGAAAAATTACCATATATAACACAAAATTTCTCCGCCTATTCTTTCTAGTCGAGCCTCCCGGTCTGTCATTATACCCCGAGAGGTAGAAAGAATTACAACTCCCATCCCGCCTAAAATTCTAGGAATTCTTTGATAGTTAGAATAGATTCGTAGACCCGGCCGACTGATCCGTTTTAAATTTAAAAGATTTCGATAAGTCCTTTTCCTATTCCTTCTATGTCGTAGGGTTAAAACCAAAAAATCTTTGTTGTTTTCTCGATGTTTTCTCACGTTTTCGATAAAACCCTCTCGTAAAAGTATTTTAACAATACTTTGGCTGATATTAGTAGATGCTACTCGAACCACGCTTTTTCTATACATATCGGCATTTCGTATAGAGGTTATTATGTCAGCAATAGTATCACTACTCATGATTAATTAAAATGATTGGTGCCTCCAAATTTGGATATAATCAACATGTTTTTCTTTTTTTTTTTTTTTTTTTTTTACGTATTTGTTTATGAATATTAATATGAATTTTGAAAGGTATATACGTGAGACAAAATCTACTAAATTAATCTTAATCTATTTCTTTTAAATACCCTACTATAACCTATAACCATATCGTAGTCTCATTTTATAATACCTCGGGAGCTAATGAAACTATTTTAGTAAAATTGAACTGTCTCAATTCTCGGGCAATCGCACCAAAAACGCGAGTTCCTTTTGGATTTCCTTCTTGATCAATCACAACTGCAGCATTGTCATCATATCGTATTATCATACCGTTGTCACGTTTAAGTTCTTTACAAGTACGGACAATTACAGCTCTGACCACTTCTGATCTTTCTAGAGGCATGTTTGGAACTGCGTCTTTGATCACAGCAACAATAACGTCACCAATATGAGCATATCGACGATTGCTAGCTCCTATGATTCGAATACACATCAATTCTCGAGCCCCGCTGTTATCTGCTACATTCAAATGGGTCTGAGGTTGAATCATATCATTTTTTTTTTTTTTTTTTTTTTTCTGTTTTTTACAATACAAAGGTCGAAGAAAAAAAGAAATATTATTTGTTCAAAAAAAGAAACCTGCACCCGCTATTTTTAAGGCCTATTTCTTTTTTATCCCGAAATGATGAATTGAGCTCGTATAGGCATTTTGGACGCTGCTATTGAAATAGCCCTTCGGGCTATATTTTCTGTTACTCCACCCATTTCATAAAGGATTCGACCTGGTTTAACAACAGCTACCCAATATTCGGGAGAGCCTTTACCTGAACCCATACGTGTTTCTGCGGGCCTTACTGTAACTGGTTTATCTGGAAATATACGGACCCATATTTTTCCACCGCGACGTGCATTTCGTGTCATTGCTCGTCGACCTGCTTCTATTTGTCTAGATGTGATCCAAGCGGGTTCAAGTGCCTGAAGAGCGTATTTACCAAAACAAATAGTATTACCTCGATAAGATATTCCCTTCATTCTTCCTCTATGTTGTTTACGGAATCTGGTTCTTTTGGGGTTATAGTTGATGGTTTGTTTTGAATTCCATCTCTACTACAGAACCGGACGTGAGAGTTTCTTCTCATCCAGCTCCTCGCGAATAAAATCAATTCAAATTAAAGATTTTGAATTCAATTCAGATAGAATATAATTTGAATTAAGATATACATGTATTTAATAAGTAATATACTGAATCATTGATTTCATTTAATCTAGATCAAATCTATTATTCATTTGTGTATCTTGTTTGTATAGATAACTAAATCTAAATATATTAAATAACTCTTTTTTCTTATATTTATATCTTTTAGAATGTTAAAACAAATCTTTCTTTTGTTTTACTCTTTATCGTATTGGGTTGACCCAATTTTAGCAATCCAAGAAAATAAAGTTTTCGCGGGCGAATATTTACTCTTTCAATTTCTATTTCAGTTCTATCATTAGTTCATAACTTTTCCGAATAGATGAATTGGTCTCTGGCCGGTTCCGCCATCCCGATCAATGAATCATTCGAATTCATTTTCACTAAAATCTTTTGAATTCATAGGTTCCATCGTTCCCATCGCTTCTTACTTAATGGTTAGGTCTGAATTTTACAACGGAGCTATTAGTTCTTGAGTCAATATTCTTAGTCTTTATTGGCTCGAAGCTCTTTATTTTTTGTTCGACGAGCAGATCCATTTAATGATGAATCCGTATTGGTGCTTTATTACGCAGATTTTTTCTGAGATGACTCATAGACCTTACATATTGGAATTATATATCATCAATATCCTTTTTCTTTCTTTCTCTCATCTTTCCAATTATCCATACCCTTTCTTTTTTATTTCGATTGACAACTTAGAAGCATATTTTTTAATAAAAAAGATTTCAGTTGCTACAACAATATGAACAATATATCATATCTTGACTGGTTCTTTGGATCCAGATAATACGAAGTGATGAGTTGGTTATTACTTCTATAGTTATTTGTTTATATTTTTATACTATGGGGCTGTTTTTTTATACTAACCCTCAAAAAACCAACGAGTCACACACTAAGCATAGCAATTTTATCAAAAGATGAATTAAATTTTTATTAAACCCTATAGAATTATAATAGAATTATTATTGTTCATTTTTTTTTATTGAACAGAAAAGAAAAAGAAGAAACTAATTTATCATTTTTTGTTACATCGCTGGATAGAATGCAAAGGGAAATAAAGGTTTATTATTCCCCTTCTATAAAGATCCAAATTTTGATGCCTAATACCCCATAGATTGTTCGAACTGTATAGGAACAATAATCAATTTTAGCGCGAATGGTTTGTAGTGGAACCCTACCCTCTCTGATCCATTCAACACGCGCAATTTCTTTTCCGTCAATACGTCCTGCAATTTGCACTTGAATTCCTTTTGTATCTGCTTGTTCAGTTAATTCTATAGCCTTTTTCATTGCTTTGCGAAAAGAAACTCTATTTTTTAATTGTCCGGCTATAAATTCTGCAAGAATATTAGG